AGACCTTTTCAATTGTAGCCAATATCTTATTACGAATAATTCCGACAACTTCGGGAGAGAAAGAGGCATTCACCTATTACAGAGATGGTGCGATTTGATTATTTTATTTGTATTTATTACAAATTTATTATAAAAAAAAAAAAGAGAAAATCAATTTTTCTATTTTTTATTATATAGATCTTTATTTCTCTATTTTAGATCTATTTTAGAATATTATTTATTATAATCTTTTTTATACTTTTTTTTATTTTACCGTTCTCAATCTTAGGAGAAAGACACATTATTTAGGATAGAAAGAAAATAAAATAATTGAAGTAAATCGACGCTTGTTGAAGGTGAAGTTTGTAAATAAAACAAGCCCTTCTGTCGTGTATCCTCGATTAATGCAGCCTCAAATGCTTCACTTGTCGATTCTAGAGTATTGAGCGAAAGGTTACACCTATGGGTTAAGGTCAACCCTACTCCACTAGTACCAATAGGAGGCATATGGGAAGAGGCACTACTCCTAGGAATCAACAACACGAAAACTTTGTTATAAATTATTCCTTTTCTTTATCAGGATCGGGACTAACAAGAATGGTTGGGACAACAAACATCCATCTCGTTCGTATTTTGGATACTCATATAACCATCGAAGACTGTTGAAGTGACTAATTCCTGGAAATTAAGAGGCGTTGAAGACAAAGAAATTGTTGGAGTCACCCCTTTTTATCTAGTACCAACATGCTTAATTTTAAGGAAAGATTTTTTTACAAGAAGGTTGGCTGGAGAGTTCTTGTAAAAACACCAGCCCCACTCAGTTTATAATGAGACTATTTCCATTTTTTTTGATTCCATGTATTATTCTCATTATGCACATAAAGGAGGAGCCGTATGAGATGAAAATCTCATGTACGGTTCTGAAACGGAGATTCTTTGAATCGAACGACGACCGTAACGGATGTCGGCTCAATCCGAAGGAAATTACGCAGAAGCTTTACAGAATTATTATGAAGCTATGCGATTAGAAATCGATCCCTATGATCGAAGTTATATACTCTATAACATAGGCCTTATCCACACAAGGAACGGAGAACATACGAAAGCTTTGGAATATTATTTTCGGGCACTAGAGCGGAATCCTTTCTTACCACAAGCTTTTAATAATATGGCCGTGATCTGTCATTACGTGCGACTATCTCCACTATAGAAATAAAAAGGGAAAGCAAGAGCAAATCCATTAATAAATACTAGAAAAAAAAGGCTTTCTACATATGTATCGTCCAAAACAACGATTTTTATCAGCTGTAGTAAAGAAACAAACTTCATAGAAGTGGAAATATGACAAAATCGGTATGCCTAGATACTTTATTCTATGGATAAAGGATCTAATTGAAGATGAAGCGCCGTAAAGATCAATTCACGAGGTTTTTGGCCGATACAATAAGAACTGCTTACTTATGTCATGATATGAGATAAACGCTAGGAATCAACTTATGTAATAAAGTTGATCCCCTAAGGTGTTGAGCAGCGGTGTAGCATCAGATCCTAACGATAGTAAGTCTTTTCCTTCTTATGAAGCTTCTAATGAAGGAAAGTCTTTTTCAAAGATTCTATATAAATTTATATATGAAACCGAGATAGTTACCTTTCAGAAAATTCCAATGATAGTGGAAATGTCTATGCTTTAGGAAGGTGGGAGAAAAGATAAAACTTATTAAATTATTAAGCAAAATTCAAGTTTGAAACTCATAACCTCTTTTGGTTAACTTAACTCGAGCGAAAAGGAGGAATAGATCCATAAGAAATCTTATTCAATCGGGTATGGTAGATTAAAAAAATGGGACACCAAAAGAATTTGAATGCTGAGCCGTATGAGGTCGGAAACTCTCACGTACGGTTCTAAGGGAAGGAATTTACTCGCCTATTCCGACCGGGGAGAACAGGCCATTCGACAAGGAGATTCTGAAATTGCGGAGGCTTGGTTCGATCAAGCTGCCGAGTATTGGAAACAAGCTATAGCGCTTACTCCTGGTAATTATATTGAAGCGCAGAATTGGTTGAAGATCACAAGACGTTTCGAATAAGAACACTATTTTATTCTATATAATTATTATTTTTATAATTTATTTTTTTTTTCTTGTTATTTATATTTTGATTTAGTTTATTTAGTTTAGAATTTTTTATATTTTTTATTTGTTATAATTAATTGTTTGTTGTCTCTATCAGTCAAATAAAACCGACCATTTCTCTGGGAAGAACCAATCAAAAAATTTCATTATATCCTTTCTAAGACTAAGAGCGTTCTAGTGCGTCTGTTATTTAGTAGGGATAAACGATATACCGATAAAATACAGAATATAGTTCTTTTCCGCTATTAAAACGAATAAAAGAGGCCCTCGAATGACTAAATATAATATAAATACCGGGATGTCTCTTAGTAATGACTAATTACTGTTCATATAGTTTGGAATAGAATAATATGTTCTACGTAGGACAAAAAGCGGCTCCATTTAGGAAC